ATTTTAAATGCGGTCCTTTTTTGGCTATACATACATTTTCACAAAGAAACTGCCCAAGACTAACAATTGTAGATGTCTCTTCACAATAATTGTAATGGATAAAATACCAATTCAAATTGAATGGATTCAAAATAATGTTACTGCATGAATAGGGATTATAAATTTTACCTTTTTCATCCAGTAAATAATATTTAAGTATTTGAAAACTCTGTTTTAAATTGTCAAGTTGCAAATAGTTAGTTAGTAAGATCTGATTATGGGTTATTAAATGGGAAAATAAATCCAAATTAGAAATTGGAAAGCCTGTTCCTAAGGGGCCCAACGAATTACTAATTGTAATTAGGGGGTCCTTTTTGATTGATTCTTTTATTACATTGGGAGATTTTACATCGTTGAATGGACCTATTCGAGAACAATTGGATGATGACAAAATTCTCAAAGATTGAGATTCCTTATTTCGATTCAACAACATATGAATAGTCCCTTGATTTGCATTAACGGATTCTTGAATGCTTGCCTTGGAATAGGAATGAATGGAAGAAAACGGATTGACATTAGCGCGATCTGATCCATTCTCAGAGATCAATCCTGCACCCGACAGATCGTTCCTTTTTCCGGTATACGAAATAGGTGACTTCGCTAAGTCGATTCTTAGAAAATCTCTAATCAAACCATTTGTCCTTATTTCAACAAAGGAAGCACACGCCTTTTCGATCTTTTTGTCTTGGTCCCAATTCAACACTAAACAAGTCCGAACTAATTGAATACTTGTGTCCCAAATTTCAAGAATTGGGTCGTAATAAAGGATATAATTGACAACTCGAAGTTGTAGATTATCACTTTCCTGCAAGAGATCCGGCGGGAAAAGTCTTCCTAAATTTATACCATCCGTTTTTTTATATGGGACTACAGGTTGAACCAAAACAAAATATTTTTTTTCATACCTGGAAAGTTTCATTCGTTGGATATAGAGCCAATTTTTCAATTTTTTGTATTCTTTGTAATTTTGTTTTCCCCCTCCTGGTGGTATCAATCGGAATGTCTTATTTGTCTTTCCAGGAAAATGGATATCTCCGGAAAATATTATCAGTTTGATTTTTTCTGCTTTTTTCTTGACTCGAACCAATCCGCCTACCCGACTTCTTCTATTTAAAGTGATTTGCGTATCTACCCCAATAATACTATTGTGCCGTACCATTATGGACGAAGATTCGGCCAAAATGTGAACTTCCACGGGAATAAAAAAAAATGGATTTACTTCCTTTTGGTATTTTGGCCAAAATACCTTGACTCCTCGATACTCAATCAAATCCTCTTCGTTGACGATTGAATTAAGTTCTCTAGTTTCATATTTAGTAAGTCCCGAGCTCTTTCTTATATATCGAGGATCATCGAAATAAGCAAGAATACTATTTCTACGCAGAATACCATTTCTGGGGATTTCAATTGAGATACCTGAAGAAGGTATTAGTTGGTTCTCGCCTTCTTGAAGCGATTCGAGTGGGATGATGACTCTATTTCTTCGCCTCTTCGCCAATAAATCAGAATTCCCCTCGAGAATGGCCGGATTACAACGACCAGTACATGTCATTCGATTAAGTTCTGAATAATCGGGAATCCTATCTCCCTTTTGATTTTTACCAGAAAAATACGAACTAAAAAATTTGTGTCTCGCTTGATTATTAGTTACTGAGGGGTTAGAAATATATCTTCGCTTAACAGAAAGAGAATAAGCGTTCATTTGATCTTGATCCTTGTGGATCGAACAGGGTCCTAGACTGGATCTCCAGGGCTCCCCTAATAATATCCATAAATGACTTGTTTTTGGTAAGAGATGAATATTACCATATGTAAATTCAGGTGCATGGTACACATCGGTATTCCAGTGCATTTCGCCCTCTGAGTCAGAATAAATATGTTTTCGAACCTTCTCTTTCAAATTCAAAGTGGATGTTCTCGCGCGAATCTCAGCAATGACTTGTTCTGATTCTACATATTGATCGTTTTGAACTAAAAGAAAACTTTTGGGCGGAATACACACATTGTGTATAATATCTTCACTCTCGATAGTTACATACAAGTCTCTAGAACATATAAAAGCAGGATGTCCATGACGTGTACGTGTCGGATGAACTAAATCCTCATTGAATTTTATTTTTCCATTAGAAGGGGCTCGCACATGTTCTGCAGTACCCCCTGTGAATACTCCGCCGGTATGAAAAGTTCTTAATGTTAATTGAGTGCCCGGTTCTCCAATAGATTGACCTGCAATAATACCTACAGCTTCTCCCAATTCGACCAGGTCGTCATGAGCTGGACTCCGGCCATAACATAATTGACAAATCCAAGATGTACTCCTACAAGTAAAGGGGGTTCGAATAGAGATTGGTTGTGCTCTAAAAGTGATGAATCTATTGACAAGTCCAATTCCAATATCTTGATTTCTAGTAGCAATGCATCGTGAACCTATATATATATCATCTGCTAATACACGCCCAATTAATGTTTGGATAAAAATCCTGTCCGCCATCATTCCATTTCGAGGACTTACAGAAATACCTCGAACGGTGCCACAATCTGTTCGACGTACAACAATGTGTTGAACTACTTCAACAAGTCTGCGCGTGAGATATCCTGCATCTGATGTTCGGATAGCGGTATCCACAACTCCTTTACGGGCTCCGTAGCAAGAAATAATATATTCTGTTAAAGAGAGCCCTTCGCGTAAATTGCTTTGAATGGGTAAATCAATCATTTGCCCTTGGGGATCCGACATTAATCCTCTCATACCTACTAATTGATGTACCTGAGATGCATTTCCTCTGGCTCCCGAAAAAGACATTATATGAACTGGATTAAAAGGATCGGTCATCCGAAAATTTGGATTCATTTCTTGTCGCAAATATTCACTTGTGGCATACCATATCTCGATCGATTGACGTAATTTTTCTACCGCGTGTACATTCCCATAATGATGGTGTTTTTCCAAAATAAAACTTTGTTGTTCAGCGTCTTGAACTAGCCATCTTTTAGAAGGTATTGTTAAAAGATCATCAATTCCTAATGAAATGGATGCGGCGGTAGCTTGTCGGAAACCCAGAGTCTTTACTTGATCCAGGATATGTGATGTATATCCTATTCCATAGTGATCAATAAATCGACTAATAAGTCGTTTCATGGCAGTTCCGTCTATCACTTTATTGTGAAAGACCTGAGTGGGCCGTTCTGCCATCAGTACCTCCATATTGCGCTGAGTAGAATTTGACAATGGGTTTGAGTCAGTGATTGGAAAACTTCCTTTTCTAGATCTTGATTCACGTATAAATTCCGCAATTATGGTCCTAGTTAACCCGGCGAGACTCGAATTCCCGCGGGTAGCATAGAATTACAACAGCCCTGCCAAAACCCCTGTATGGCTTCTTCTATTTCTCGATAAAGAGAAATATGACCAAGAGTGGTTCGAATATATATATATAAAATTTCCCTTTTTATACTTCTTACTATTAGATAGTGTCCATAAATCTCATAATAGGTACCCAAAGATTCATAGTGAATTTCGATGGGAGCTTCTCTTGCAGCAATAACGCGTTGATCTAGTCGCCATCGCAGCCACAAAGCACTACCTAAATTGATTCGTTTTTGCCGATAAGCGCCAATTGCATCATAGGCATTACAAAAAAAGGGTTCTTTTTTTTTTGTATACTTATAGTTATTATTTTCATTTTGATAGTTTCTACGATTACATGGATTATACCTATTTACACAAATACCCCGACGATTACCACTCGTTAAGACATAGAGTCCACTAAGCATATCTTGCGTTGGTGCAGAAATGGGATCTCCAATAGTTGGAGACAAAAGATTCATATGAGAAAACATAAGTAAACGTGCCTCTGCTTGAGCCTCCAAAGATAAAGGCACATGAACAGCCATTTGATCCCCGTCAAAGTCTGCATTAAAGCCCTTACAAACTAATGGATGTAAACAAATAGCACGCCCCTCCACTAAAACAGGGAGAAATGCCTGTATGCCTAATCTATGCAGAGTAGGCGCTCTATTCAGCAATACAGGATGGTCATCCAGAATTTCCTGAAGTATTTCCCATACAATCGGTTTTTTTTTTCGAATTTGACTCTTAGCAACTCCTATGTTCGAAGCAAGATGTTTTCTAATTAGGTCACGAATTACAAATGCCTGGAAAAGTTCTATTGCTATTTCGCGAGGCAATCCACATCTATGTAAGGAAAGTGAAGGGCCCACGACAATCACAGACCGCCCTGAATAATCGACCCGTTTACCAAGCAGAGTCTCGCGAACTCTTCCTTCTTTGCCTTCAATTACATCTGAAAGCGACTTGTAAACTCTATTATGATCGTCCCTCATTGGTTGTCCGCAGATTCCATTATCAAGAAGTGCATCCACGGCTTCTTGTAGCAATTTTTCCTGAGATATTATTAATTCTTCTGGCGTAGCTATACTTGTTGTTAATAGATCTGTAAGAGTATTATTCCGATAGATAATTCTTCTATAGATTTCATTAATATCCGAGGTCACTAGTTTATCCTCATCTATATGATAGATTGGTCTCAACTCAGGAGGAAGAACTGGTAATAGACACAAAACCATCCATTTTGGTTCTATATTTGTTCGAATAAAATGCTTAGCCAATTCCATGCGTCTAAGCAAAAAATCTTTTCTTCTTCCAACTTTTCGATCTTCCCATTCGTTCCCCGTGGGTTCTTCTTCCTCCAATTCTTTCCATTCTACCAACGAATAATCTATAATACTTCGTAAATCTAGATTGGCTAATTGTTGTCTGATAGAACCTCCCCCGGTAGACATCTCTCGATTTCGAAATGTATCGAAGCTCCGGGTAGTAAAAAAAATGGGGATCCTGTATTTCCAGGGTTGGATTTCATATTCCAATAAACCCCGTAATCGTAAAAAAGTGGGTTTTTTATCTATGGGCCTAGCAAAATAAAAATTGGGATAGGATCTAC